ACTTGTGTAGGTCGAGGTTGAGAATTGGGGGGCCGCCTGAGGAAATTGAACACGATAGAGGAGTTCGCTCCGCCGCGTAAGATCCTCGAACCTACCACGACCACCATCCGCGGCCCATTTTCGTTTTCTTCCCTGCCCGAACTGCCCTCGCCTACCTGCACGGACTTCCTTGCCTTACGAAAAGCATTTCAAAAGTTGCATTTTCCCCGTCCTTTTGTCCTCAATTACTTTTTCCTTCGGCAACGAACATTTCAATCTCAAAAGTTTATCAAACCCCGGGATTTTTGGCATACATGCCATTTCTCCCCATAAACGGACATTAAAATCGTCCAAGTTGCATTTTCCCGTGTTTTTTGGCATCAAAAGACAGATATTTGTTATAAGAAATCCCCGATTGGATAAGGCAGAGCGAGGGGAAGAGCATGAAACCATTCTATCACAGACAGGAGCCCGAGCATGTAAGCGCTATGGACAGCTAGCCTTGCACAAGAGACAGGAAAGAGGCTGACTAGGACCGATGGGAGGGAACTGGCTTGCTACCCTTTGACTGACTTGCTTTCCTCCCTGATTGGCTTTCTTGCCTGGAATGACTTCCCGAAGGAAAGGACTTAGCGCTTGAAACTCCTAGCTCAACTAGCGCTTCGCGCCTTGGCAGGGTAGAAGGACTAATTCAGTCTATTGGGCCCTAGAGGAGCTATAGACTCTAGTTAGTCAGTTTCCCCGCTACTCCTTTGTCTTGGAGGAAGGGAAGATAATGACATTGAAACAACAGCGTATTCTTGGCAAGATCCGGTCGGAAATAGCCATAGAAGAATTATAGGAAGGATATATCTTATCAATATTCAAATCGTCTCTTTTTCACAATCGCCGATCGAAAGAGTGCAACCATGGCAAGCAAGACGCGAATAGAGCTGTCTTTCACAACAGGAGAGAATACTTCATTGAAGTCCACACCCTCTCTCTGACTATAGCCCTTTGCAACCAAGCGTGCGAGGAATTATTGATTCAAAGGCTACGCTCCTGAAGGCCTTTGAAACTCTCTCAAATAGGGTTCTATCAGAGACCGCTGAAACTCGTGTTTTAATGCCCGCCGTACTGCTGCATGTAGTAAGGACTTTGCCGGGTGTAATGGAATACATTGATAGAGGCATATTCATATGTTATCCCAATAGTCACGATATTCATCGCCTCTGTTAGGAATAGCAGGCAATCTCAGATCAGGATAAGGATTCGCAGGCGAGACAGATATTGAATTAACAGAGGAAGGAAGAAGTAAGGCAAGGGAGCTGTTGAGATGGTACGAATGGGTATGTCATCCGTGGATCCATATGCATAGTCAAAGAAGGGACATAGAAGGAGCTGCTAGTAGTAGGATGCACAGAGGGACTTTAGTCTCATATTCATGCCCAGAGTAGTCTGCTATTGAATGTGCTCTTGTCGCAATTGAATCAGCCGTTGAGTAAATAGAAGCTCTGGCTCTTGCCCCTGTTAGTCTTGCCGCTGCTTAACTATGAGTACGAGTTGGAGCTCTTGGGTTCATGACTGGTGCTATTGCTATTGAATCATCTCTTTGAAGGCCAAATGCCACATCAGTAAGAGAAGTGGGCAAAAAAGCTGCTCTACTAACCGGTACCGGTGGTGGTGTCATAGAAGTAAGCGCTGTTGTCGGAAGGAGTAAGGACTAAATGCCCAGAGTTGCTGGTGGTTCAGGAAGTTAATCAGATTCATCCTATAATAAGTAATAAGAGGGTACGAAAGGGATTGATTGGGATTCATCGACATCTGAGATTCATTTTGAAACCAATGGCAGATCTTCCTCAATAGGAACTGAACTGAACGCTGGCATGAGGAAAGCTTTGCTACTTCTCAGTGCATGAGGAATGAAAAGCGGAAAGCGCTTATTCGTGAAAAGAAAAGAATGGAGTTCTTTAGATTTGGTTCCGTTCCGAACTTTAGTTGAATTCCGTTCCGTCACGTTCCGTCAGCGGACGGTACGGAATGTGAAGTACCCGGGTCCTAGAACGAAGCCAGTGGCTGGAAGCAAGCAAAGCAAGGGATGAGGGAAAGGCGGCTAAGAGGGGAACGCTAACAAGTGTTTAAGGCTAAGGCGAGATGAGATTTGAGACGTAATTTCACCAGCAAGAGGCTGCTTTTTCTTTCTAGCTAGGGCGCGAATCCGTAGCTTCTTGAATGTAGTTCAGTCTTCTGTAGTTCCCGAACCCTATCTGCTTGCCGGTGTGCGGAGCTGAAGTCGGCCTAGTTAGCTAGGTTCCGTGTAGTCCATCTCTCTTCTGTGCTATCGGCTTTCCATGGGCCGATGCTTCTCACATTCATCACGCGGGGTCTTTCACTCTGTTTTCTCGTTTTGAATAAAATAAAAGCGATTGGATTAAGTAGAGCTGGTGGGAAAGAGGAAACCCTGTCAAATTCATAGAAAGCTTCAAACAAGTAGTCCGTATAGAGCTTCCAGAGGCAAGCCGAAGCAGAGAATGTTACTCCTAAAGATTCTCTCTGAGTAGTCTATCAAAGCACAACGAAAATGGCTCTGACTAAGCATCTGGTGAGGGATCCGCTGTGAAGCTAGAAAAGCCAGATGAGGCTGGTGACAAGACAAGTTCAAATTGTACTTTTTGTAACCAATATCTGACACTCCTACTTAGCCCCTCATGGCTGGTCTTACCAGAGATAGTTATCCATTCCTATTAGAAATTGATCCAACGCGCTAAGGGAATTCATGTTCTCAGTAACTACCAGATAGAAGTTTTACTATAAATAGCTCCTGGCTCCAGGTCCTTCGTTTTGCCTTTGCTTAGATTTCCTAGATTAGGAGGAACTAGTAAAGTGAATTTGATAAGAAAGAAAAGCGGATGGATCTTTCCGACGTTAGATTTGGAAGGTCAGTCAAGTTACTAAATAAAGGAAAAGTGACGGTCAAATCTTAAAGAGTAAATAGGACTTCTAACTCCGCTAACGGAAGACTTTGAATATTCTGTCCTTTCCCGCCGGTAAGCAAGCAAGTCAAAACGCTAACACTGATGAGCTTGCTCTAATGAAACTACTAACACTCAGACTAGGGACAGGGACTCAGACCCAGTTGCCTAGAAGAAGAAGATTCGATTCTATTTAGTTAGTCGCGGGTCTTAACAAGGAGCTAATGGATGCACTAACATATCACCCCGTGTCCTAATAGTTATCTTACTAGTGGAGTTCTATTTACTCAATGGGTTGGGCACAAAGGGAAGGATTAGTTCATATCCTAAACACCTATCGATTGTGTTAGTGAGTGATTAATCACCCCCCGTGTATCCTTATAGAATAGAGTTCCGTTTAGTGCTTATTACTGGTTGGGGTGGAACCTTTCTTAATAAGATAAGACTGTTCCTCTATGCTTTTAGTAGACTAAGACTAAGAGAATTATTAGCCTTGGGTTTTGATGGCTCCGGGGTACGTTGTGGCCTCTCTTAAGCCTTTCAACGATCGTTTAGGTAGCCTCCTTAGGACTCTCTTACGCAATTAGTAGGGCACTCTACTCTTTCCTGTAGGAACAATAAATAGCCGACTAGTCTGTTACACAATCTTATGGTATATCCGGGGTCTTTTCTTTCCTTTATGCTCTATCTGGTGTTGAATTTCTTTCCCCTTGTTAGCGCAATAGGAGTTCCTTCTGGATCGACTGCCGAGGTCGAAAGGACATCAATTGCTTTCTTTCCTTTATGCTCGTATCGCTTAACTCCAGCAACATCAACTCATCCCCCGCCCAACTCTTACACAATCAGTTGTGGAGGACTCGGATAGGTACCCCTCTTCTGTATATTCTAAGTAACTCGGAGATAGAGCTAGTATTGGACCACGACCTTTACTTTATTTGACAAAACTAACCTCACATTTCTTGCAAGAAATGGGCCGATACAAGACATTCCTACGCGGGAGATAGCCCAAGAGAGTAGATTTGCACGTGGAAGAAATCCATATAATAGTATGGCATAATCGTATGATTCAGATACTACAAAAATTACCAGACACCCTGGAGGCACTTATCTCACCTTGAAATAAAGGAAGGTGGGCAGATATGGAAATCCTAACAAAACCAAACGCACGCCTACTCTCTTATTTAGAACCAGCAAGGCGCTTTGCTCGGTCGGAGATAGAAGGCTACTTCCCTGCCCTGAGAGGAGGTATCGGAGACAAAGAGAGGCTTTTTTCGAGTCTTTGTCCCACTTCTGAAATCTAGTGTCAATCTCCCCCTCCCCATGAGTGGAAATGCACTCGATCTGTCCATCCTCATACATTATTCTAGTAAGGCAGCGCTTTCAGGCTAGTATGATGTTTCGGTACATTCTTCCTAGACAGGTTTTCATACCTTAGATGCCCTTCTGTTCTTACTAGTACTTGATTTGACGTGACAGGCCTCACACTCTAGATTCTTCTCGATTTAAATGTCCATAGATAGAATTTAATAGAAATTAGGTCATCTCCTCAGAGGCGGCTTCGGCTGCGTCTTTGCCTATTCTCATCTGAGATAGCGTCTCATGACACCCATACCAAAAGAAGTAGTTGACCCAGCTACGATCGGCACTTCCCGCAGAATGGGAAAAGGGCATCCCAGGACAGAGAAGAGTCTTTATTTGAAAATAGGGGTTGGAACCATAAAGAGTAGCATTCGAATTGTTGAGTTGGCCCCTAATAGCCCCGCTTCCAGACGGCGTACTCTCGACTTTACGCATTCATTCCTTCATCTCTTCGGGCGGACTCTTTAGATTTCCTCCCAAACCACGAAAGGCGTTGAAAGACAAGAGCCCTACTTTCTTGATCCATCTATGGGGAATCCCCTATTAGGTTAGGCATTGGGGGCCTCCAAAGAAAGAAACTCAATCCTGTACAAAACTTAAACGTCCCATTATCAGCGTCCCATTCTACGCAATTCAATCCTTTCCCAAAAGGGAGGACGCTTAGTGACTGGAACAAACAACTACTTCCCAGGGGGGGAATGCCTCAAAGAGGCGACAAACTCAGATGTCAAAGAATCTTCCGCTACTCTTTATATTCATATTCCCTCGTGGAACTTTGTTTAGCTTCTGCTGCCTACTCTATCTATTAGCCTCTCATTCTACGCCAAATGCTATTATGGGGGGACCGATAAACCAGACAAGCTGGGGGGAATTCCTCAACTGGATAGGGAAGAAGCATCCGAACCCCTCATCTTCGTCTTAACGTCAGATAGTGCCATAGCAGGGACTCCTACTATCAAGGGAGGGGTTACCGGGTGGGGAGCGTGAGCCCATCTATTTACATAGCCTGCTATTTTATTGCCCTACTTATTTCTTTTCTGGTAGCTAGTCAGTCTATGGGTCTTTGTGGGCTTCCCCCAAGCAAGTACCGAGAATATCTCCTGCCTTGAGGCCAATAAGAAGGATTGCAAAGGAGAGTGAGAGGTTGCCGGAGATCTATCTGTAACTGATAGGCTTTCCACCCCACCCGGTTCCCGGATTCAGTTGTTACCGCCTGTACCTATTCATCCCTTATGAACCTTCATGGTTCATGTTCATTCTAATGAGACCGGACCCCCCGTTTGGCACTTCTTTTTATTGAAAAGTTGCATGCCATTCAAAGCACTATTCAAAGCATGCAAGGGCTTTCTATGTATGGGGATATAAAATATTCCTGGCTTTATCCGAAACTCCGATTGAATGCGGAATCCCGCTAGCCATTATTCGTATTCTTTATTGGCCTTATACGGTACCTGTCAGGTTTTGAGTAGCTGTAGCTAGCTTGCCTTTAGGGTATCTTATTCTATTTACTTTCCGGGGAGTGTCAACCCTCTTGTATGCTTTCTTTTTTGGTGATGTGGAATGAAAAGTCTTTCTTACGATTACACCCAAATTGCCCATTCCGCACCCCTTTCGGCATTTACCCGGGTAGGCCCCGCTTGTAATGGATCTTGGATTGAGTTGTCGTGACGATACCTTTCTTAGTGGAAAGCAAAGGTGTGGAATAGCGCTAGCTAACAAGTAAACGAACATGGGAATAGATCTGATACCCCTTAGGCAAGGTTTGATTGGAAATGCGTCACGGAGGAGTTTAGCTTATCGGGTTGGTCGACAAGACCTGGAACCTAATTTCGGAAACAAGGCAGGCTAAAAGAGTAATAGGACAACAACTACAACTACCTTTCGCCCAAGCCGAAGAAGCAGGACCCGAATCTATCGATTCTCCAGCTATCTTTTTAGCAACCGTCTCAATATCTCATTGAATGTCCCGAGCTTTGCTTTTTCTCTTTCTCTTTCTCACTGGAGTTTAAGCCAAATCAGGCTAGGCTTTCCTGACTTTGCCGACCTTCTAATTCATATCTCTTTGTTTTAAATTTCGCACTTTATGTAATGTACTGAAATTTTCTTTCATCAAAAAATCCCAGGAAAATGAAAGTATTCTACTTCTTTCTTTTGGCACTCTTTAGAGTCAAATCGGTCTAATGCCCCGCCCTATATAGTCAGGGGAAAGGATTCTACTTTTGATCTCCATCTCCCTTTAGCCTTAGTAGGTAGGCCGCCTCTCGTTAAAGAGTGAATTCATGAACATTGAGTAAAGATAGGCAAGACGCGACTTCTTACATTACACGGGTTTGGCTTGAAGACAGGGATCTGGCTATATAGATTTTCTTTTACGAGGGGATATCCGGGAAAGGATTTCATTACTTACTTTCTTACTGCCTTTCAGTTTATAATAGATTTGATCTTGCTGCTAGGCGCATGTAGGTTTACTTATCCTCACCTTCCGTACCGTAGGCTTCTCGCCGGCTGTCTTTCCTGGATCAACTGGTGCATTCTTCTAGCTCTAGTTAACCTGTCGCGGGAGATTAAATTAACCGAGATTGAACCTTCTTTATCTCGAGAGCATGCACAGGAAGATAAATAAGGGGGGGCTATCTTAAGATCATCTAATACGAATTCTGTTCTTTACCTCTCTTCTCTTCTTGGTCTTGCGAGTGATCGCTCTTAGTCGCCAGGCTTTCTTCTCCAAAAGACGGAATGACCAAGCGCTTCTTCTCTTCCTTGTCTTATCCCGATCCCTTCTTCCGTCCGAACGTCCTTATCGTTTTAAAATCCAAGGGGAAGGGGGAAATGAATTCAAATAATGTATTCTATGAAGGGTAGGAGTTAGGATATAAAAGAATGTCTTCAAAAGAGAAGCTTCAATCCCCTCATAGGCAGGAACTAATGCTTAGCTTAATTAATGGCTCAAGCTAAAGAGAATAGGACAAAGATTCAAGCCCCGTTCGATCGGTTAAAGATTCTATTCACTCCCCCTTTCCTTGTACGGAAAGTTGGGCTAAGTTGCCCCCAAGCCCGAGGATCCCTTAATATAATAAAGGGGTAGGCTAGGAAGTTATCGTACCGACCCCCAAAGCGACGAATTCTTAAAACCGCCCCCTGAATAAGTCATTTCACCTATGGAATTCTCCAACCTGCGGTTTCTTTCTGGCGAGCTCTACTGAGCAGTGCAGTCAAAGCTAGGAGAGATCTTCAATCAGATAGGAGCATCTTTTATTTGATTGGATTCCTTTGATCCGATTTCTCGTGCTCTATTATGGTAGATTAAGCCAAAGATGAAGACGCAGATGAGGTTCTGGATGAATATCGATTTGCTGGCTATTTTACTTTAACATTTTACTATATCTCTAGTCTAGTTTATAGCATCACATTAGGCCCCCCTTCTAGTAGGAATAACGTGCCATAAAACGTCCTCAAACAGCCATTTTCTTCAAGTCTTTCCTTCGACCACTTCACCAGGAATTGGAATCCTGTACTTAGACCTGTGGCTTGAAAGAAGAGCTTCTATGCCCATTATAACGATATCTAAAGTTTCTAGCATTTAATGTAAACTACCCTTTCTAATCAAATGCCTTAAAAGGTCTTAGAACCGTCCTAGGAATAACATACCGAAACAAGGAAGACGCTCCTGAACGCCCACCCCTGAGAGCCAACAAGCCCGGTCACTCTGGCAAGGCTTTCTCCTCTCTAAGCTTAAGCCTAAGGCCAAGTTCTTTAGCTTTTGCGTCCCGCCTTCCGTACTATATATAGATAGCTATACTGATTCGGTATACTCTAAAGACACCCTCGCTTTCAATATTATAGAGTTCCATCCTTGTAGCTAAGATTAACATCTGAGACATGCGCCTAAGGCTAACCGTTTGCGAGATGCAGTACAAGTTTTGGAGTGCCATCCGAAAATCATGCATAGCTCCCTAAGCATGACTCACCGTAAAAAGAAAGAAGAAAGAATCAAAGGTATTTTGTAGGCCAAAGATTGGCCTATCCCGCAGTTAATTCTATTGGTAATAGCCGAAATAGGCTTCGCCTTCAAGCCGTCAAGAAAATCGAGCTAATATGGTATTTAGTAAATTCTTTGACTAAAGTCTGAAAGAATCCTTTGCGAAAACCTCTAAAGCGCCGTATAGTCTCGCATGCTGTTATCCGTTCGAGGCTATTCACTCACTTTTTTCTGCTAATGTGCAGCGAGAGAGCTTGAAGAGAATTTCGCCCCTTTAGGTGATATTCAAGAAAGTGGAAAGCAGCATTGGAGCCTATTTGTTCAGTCAAAAGGTGCACCGGTTAATTAAGAAGTCTGGATTGTTGTTCACTGCGCTTTATTTAAAGCAGTGTGCATCATCGCTCCAGATCGCCTATGGAGGTATTTATTCTCCTGGCGTATTACCTATTCAGGTGTCCCTTACAAGGTCTGGTTTTCCAACTATCATCCCTCCTTTCCACCGGCAGATGATCCGGAGAAAGGATGATAAGGCTGAGATGCTTGTTAAGGTTTATCTATCTTTCTTCACTCTCAACCGAGTAATCGAGTTGGCGGCGAAGATCGATCGGTCTACTTTCACAAGTATAACGAGCCCTTTGGATGATAAGGAGTCAGTCCGTGAGTGGGTAGCCGAGATGAAACTGGATCTCCCAGCTCTCATTCACCGGTACTGTCCTTGGATTTCACGTATACCCCTTAATCAAGGGTTCCGTTGGGATCCAATCTGGTCTTCCCTACCTTCATTCAAACTCTCAGAGATGGTTCTGCGCTTTAAATCAAAGCGACGTCGAATCAGGTCGTGCTTTTCAGCATTACCTTTTGAGATTTCGGCTTTTGTCCACCTAGCGAGTTTTATTCGCGACCGCGGAGAAGTGGAACCTCCTGGGATGTTGTGGCCTCATCGTGTTCGATTTGCTCTGGATAAGATGAACAAGTTCTTTTCATCTTCAGACTATGGTCTGTATGAAAATGAGCTTGCTCTTTACCCGGACTCTGAGAATATCTTTGACCCACTCCCAATTGTAGGGAAGCTAGGACAGACATTGGAGGGGAGAGCAAAACGGCGGATATTTGCCATTGGTAACTATATGAATCAACGGTTATTAAAGCCTTTCCACGATTGGTTAATGACTGTCTTACGACAGATACCAATGGATGGGACTTTTAATCAAACAAAACCGTTGGATTTATTAGTTGGCAAGATGACTACTTTATCCTATGATTTGAAATCCGCCACTGATAGGTGGCCTCTTCTAATCATGTATGAGATGGTATGTTATTTGTTCGATCGGGGGTTCGCGTCAGCAAACTATTTTATTTAGGGAAAGCCGCACTGGCCCATAATATCTTTCAAGTCCCTTTTATAAAAAGTAAACAAGGGGTCTTTGTTAGTTTTATGGCAGGACAACCACTAGGATATTATTCGTCGTGGCCTCTATTTGCACTCTCACACCATTTATTGGTGTGGTGGTGTGCTGAACAAGTCCACCCAGGACAACTATTCAAAGATTATGCTATTTTAGGGGACGATGTAATCATTGCTGATGAAGCAGTGGCGCATCCGTACTCTTCTGCCCTATCCCGTTTAGGAGTCAATCTTTCTATCCAGAAGTCTTTGATCTCAAAGACTGGGGCTGGTGAGTTTGCCAAACGCTTCAGAGTTCGAGGGATGTCTGTAGACCTTAGTCCGGTCTCTATTAAGGCACTCAAGAATTTCTATAATCCTTATGGTCTGATTGCAATTGATGGAATGTACTCTGTAAAGAGATTTTCCACATTGTGTCGGGTCGGAGGGATGGGGTATAAGGCACTTTCCAGCCTTAACCAGAAGCGCTCAAGGCGCTTCGAACGGGTGTGGCAGATGCGTATTAAACGACGTTTTCCATCATTTGAATGGTGGTTGGGTCGTGGATATCCATTGGACCCTTAGATAAGGGGATTAATGATTGAATATATGCGTTCAGTCATGAAACCTAAGGATTTGAAGGTCCCACCTGATGACGTGTGTCTTACTCCACGCGCTAAACACGTGTTGGAGTATTTACTTATGCGTCGCTGGATGGAACAATGGTTGACCTACGTCAAATGGTATGCAGAAGTGGCTCTATCTCCTGAGGTGACCCTATAAGACTTCTTTAAAGCCCCTGTTTTACTTTTTATAAAAGGGACTTGGAAGATTGATCGTACTGATGATGAATTAGTACGCTTTGGTCGCCAGTGGCGTTTATGGGACATGGTGGCTGAGAAGGGCTCCACCCTAAGGTACCAATCCTTGGGGAAGGCCGTATGGGTGAAAACCCTCTTTTGATTCTAGGAGGTTTCAGTGGGTCGTACTTAGTTCTGGCTTTGGGACTCACCCAACCAAGGTCAGGGAGAGGGTTGGTGACGTACCCACCAGCCAGCCCTCAACGAACCATCAAATATTCAATAAAGTCAAAATCCAATAGGGCCTCTTCATCCAACCGGCCTCACCGACGCTACATCTGCACACATAAAGACCCAAACGGAGAAGAGAAGCAAGGCAAGGCTTTTCTCCGACAGGCCGCTCTTTGTAATTGTCTTATTTTTTTTAGCGGTACTACCATATAGAGCTTCTGCCAAGCCTTAGCCCTGTCCTATCATTTGTATAATTACTTTCCGATCTCCTTTCCTTCTATTCATCAGATTTTTGTTACTTTCCAAAAATGCTTGCTGAAAATCAAAGAAAGAAGGCAGGCGCTTTCAATTAGTTATACTCCTATCTAATTGTGCATCCCTCTACCATCTCCAGAAAAGAGGAGGGACCGGAGTCCGCCTTACTCCCCTCATTTGTATGAAGTACAAGATGTCGCTCACTTCCTTTAGAATCATCAACTTTATAATGTTTTAATAACGGAGTATTCTCCGCCCCTGTCAAATAAAGTAGAGGGGGAGAGTGTATTATTTCTGTACCCCTAAAAGCCCAAACTAATTACTATCTTTGGAATCTTCTAGTTCTTCCTATTTGACCCGAAACCGATCGATCTAGCCATGAGCAGGAGCTAAATATTTATTAATTCTTAGGGGCATTAGTAGACTCAGCTATGAATATGAATGAAGACGATCGACGGTCCTTATAGAACCAGAGAGATGGTTACGCAGTGCATCACCAAAGATATCCAGTTTGGTTGCCAGACGATGTCTTCCAGAGAATGAAACTAAAAGAGAGGACCAAATGAGAAACTACTAACACCTTCCTCGTTGGTTGTTCGGATGCTGCTATCAGCTACATCACCAGGTTTACGAGATGAAATCCTAAAGAACAAACGAAAGCGGAAGGTTTGCCTATCTTTCTATCTATTCTTTGGCAATGCCGCTTGTAAAGCTCTTTCGTCGGACTAACGTATCTACAACTACATCCCCGAGCGGTATGTTATAGAAAGGGAAAGGAAGGCCTATCTCCAGAGTCGAAGACAGGATCTGTTGCTACCTTCTCTCTCCGAGTGAGCGGGATTGCTATATGCTTAACACATGCAAGTCGAACAGTGATCAACCAACTAGAGGCTCAATATCCGTTTTATTTAGTTCTTTCGTTGTCTCGGGTTGCTGAAAGTCTATCTCAGATGTAGGATAACTGAAAAAAATAGAATTCCCACCGCTACTGGCTCTTATATATCCGTAGTTGAGTACCATACATCATCCCCTTATAATAGCGAAACTCAACAAGGCTCGACGCGAAGGCTTTACTTTAAGGCGCATTAATCAGGGTTTGAAGGTCACACAAGAAGGCTATTCGACCGACGTAGGAATTAGTGCGTGCTGAAAAATTGACTTTTCTTTCTAAGTGAAGGGCAGGAGAAAGAATCTTGCATCTATCCCGAGTTGCTCCCTTGAGCGATCTATCCCTGGTTTTGTGACGTCGAGTTTGTTCTATTCTCTTAGCTCGGGCTCCTATCAAGCTTCGCTTCGCGCATGATAGCGGGGAAGGAAGTCGCTCGCTAGTGCACCTCACCCAAGGTTCACGTCGCTAGGTCAATTCATGCTTCGACGCACTCCCACCTTGTGTTTTCGACAGAGTGTTGTGCCATACTTCGAGAATTACACGGTTCGGAGGAATTCTAACTCATTTGGGTGAAAGCTCCTTCTTCCAATCCCGTAGAGAGGCCTGGAAGAATTGATTGAGAATAACAAGACGATTGACCAATTGAATCATCTTAAATAAAGACATCATGCCCTAGAAAGCGAAAGTGAGTAAGAGACCCAGGTGAATTCTGCGAAGATAGAAGAGCGGACTTCTGCATGTACTGTTACGAGGTGATCCTGGACAATGTACTTGATGCTTTGGTGAAGACTGGAGGGTACAGCTCCTGCCGAATGCACCCATGGGCGTCCTAACAGAAAGTTGTATGCTGTCGGGATGTCAAGTACTTGGAATGTGACCTCGAAGGTATATGGCCCAATTTCTACAGGCAGATCGATTTCTCCCAGAACTTCTCTTTTTGCCCCATCAAAGGCTCTGATGATAGTGTTGCAACAGCGAAGGGCAGACTTGTCTACCCCCAGCTTCATGATGGTGATAAGAGGGCATACATTTAGTGCGGAACCATTATCGATCAGCACCCTGGCGACGATCATTTCCTTGCACTTGACCGTTATATGGAGTGCCCGGTTGTACCCTGTTCCTTCTGGAGGAAGTTCGTCCTCAGTAAAAGTGATAACCTTTGTGGCCAAGACTTGTCCCACCAGATTTTAAAAATTTTCAGGGGAAATATTGGAGGCGACATGGGCTTCAGCTTTTCTGTACTCTCTTTAGCCAGGGCGAAGCTTTAATTGAAGACCTTTCAGTGCCGTTTCGTTTGGTCCCCTGGGTACCTTCTCCGCACTTACCTGTAAGCATTTCAAGTAGATAAAATCATAAAAGAAGAAATGGGAAGGAGTACTTACATTATGCGCTATTATTTTAATCCGAAGGTCAATCATTCCCAGCTTGGATATGAAGGTATGGGGGGAGATAAAAAGGGGGTATGTTAGTCAAATAGAGGGCTCTCACTGGGGCATAGTCCACGGCTTTAATTGACACTTGCCTTTAGCCTTGCCTTAAGACGACTCTTGCCCTAGTTTACTTTTCAAACTTAGCGAATGCAGCATTAAATAATTGTTTTAGTGAGGCGTGTGTCTCTTTCTCTTTCTTTAAGTTATATATGCATCAACCGAAAAACGGACTAACCAACGGACGTCGAAGGATTCCTGGACTGGAACCATCTTCTGAATGATGCATTAGCAAATCTTTGGTTTGAATATGCCAAAGTTAGGACTTGGTTGTATATCACATTTTTTGATTATCAAATGAGTGTTCCGTCTTTTTTTTATTAATAAATATAGTTGTGATCCACCGTCAACTTAGATAAGCGACCGACCACACTTATAAGATAAGAGGGAAGAAAGCCAACCTAACAGAGAATTGTCACCACTTCTGTGAACAAGGGAATCATACCCTTAAGAAGCAGAGTAGAATACGCCGTCTTTTTAAAGAGCAAGCCAGAGAAATAGACTCCGGCTCCGGTCTTGTTCTACCAGGCTCAGAGCCTGTACCTTGAAAGCCCTATCAAAAAAGGAGAACTGCTTCACGGTCGCTAGCCGGGCCCATACCCAGTCGGACAAAACGAGTCACCTTACTTAGTGTACCTTCCCTAAATCGGCCTTTCTTTCCTTCCCCCTCCACTCTAAGACTCACTCGCTCGAATGTGGTTAAATTCTCATTCTAAGATCTCATCCTTTAAGCATTCGCCAGGTATGAAAGCAGTGGGTCCATCTGTAAAAGGTGTCCTTCTTGAATACACCTTTAATACTTCTTCCTGTGGAGAAGACTTCACCTGCGGATGTATTTCTTCATTAAACTTTTTTGTGACTCTGACATCTGACTCATCATGCATCACTGGTTTACCCTTAACCATCTTACTTTTACTGTCCAGTCCGGACTTGGAGCATCTGCTGCCCCTCTAATCCACTAGTAGCAGAAATTGAAGCACGGAGTCGGTTTGCACCTTCTTTCAAGTATTTTATTGACTCAAATGAAGATCGAAGATTTCTCTTTAGGAAATTACCTTGTCTCTACCTTTCTATGAATGCTAAACCCCATCTTCTTCTATGTCGAGAGTCTGTGATACTCGTCGAGTGCTTGAGAAGAAAGAAGGATAGCCTGGCTTGGTCCTACGAACAGATGACCGGGTTGCCGACTACCGTGGCCGTTCACTGCTTGAACCTTAGGGATCAGACACCCGTAAAGCAGCCCCCGAGGAAGTACCACCCGATGGTTGTAGACACAATTGTGCGAGAAGTGGACAAGTTGATCAACGTGGACTTGCGGAGTTACAGTACGCTACCTGGCTGGCCAATCTCGTTCCAGTCAAAAAGAAAAATGGCAAGAGAAAGATCTGCGCCGACTGCCGAGACTTCAACAAGGCCTGCCCAAGGGATGACTTCTCTCTGCCGAACATGGATATACTTACTCATCGACAAGGGTTCGAAAAGTTTTCATTTATAGATTGCTATAGTGGGTATAACCAGATAAGGATGGCTCCCGAGGATGCCAAGAAGACTGCGTTTCGAACGCCCAAGGGGAACTTCTATAACAAAGTGATCCCATTCGGGTTAAAGAACGCGGGTGCTACATATCAGCGAGCCGTGACCACCATATTCCAAGACATGATGCACAAAGAGATCGAGGACTACGTCGACGATATAGTGGTGAAGTCAGGCAAAGGGGAGAATCACATTGCAGTATTGGATCGGGTCTTCGAGAGGTGTCGAGCGAATAAGATGAAGATGAATCCACTGAAATGTGCCTTCGGTGTCTCAGCTGGTACATTTTTGGGATTCGTTGTCCATCGGAACGGAATAGAGCCTTCGAAGATCAAGGCAATACTCGAGATGCCACCTCCGACCACTCTGAAACAACTAAAGAGTCTCATGGGCAAGATATCCTACATTCGCTGATTTGTTCCAAACCTCTCGAAGAAAGTCAAGCCCTTTGTCTCAAAAAGAATGGTCTCGATCTTATTAATTCCTTGCATTATTTTAAACCATTTGATCCTAGTCGTCTTGCGTGGAAGGAGCCAGATGACAGAGACTTTTCTTTTCTCACCCCTCATTATATACTATTAGATTGCGTCCGACCGCCCGATCGATGAAGACTCGAACCTAACCACCCCGCTTTTGGAGATGACGGAGACTTTACTCTACGTCTTGACCCATCCATAGTCTGCTAATCTCAACGTCTTTGATCCTGACAAGCTTGGATAGGACTATATCTCTGTCTTTTGTTTGTTACACAAGACTGAATGTACAGTTCCTTTGTTCTTCCGGCTATGGTTCTTTCTATTCTTATTTCTTACTTATTTATGGTCTGGCCTTTTTCAATCTCTTCTTCAGGTGGAGTATCTGAATACGAGCCTTGTTCAACTGTGCCCACAGACCCGTAAGCCCTCGAGGCAAGGCGAAAGGGAAGAGATGCTCTGGCTTTCTTTGGTCTTGAACTCGCTCCCCGCTCGAGAATGAATGTTGGAAATTCTTCGATGACATGTTCCTTTGAGTGCACGATTTCTTAGCTGTGCCTCTTTGGTACCGAGCTCTTTGATGGCCTTTCTTTATCCGTTCACGCTAAAAGGTAGTGAGTGGAGTCAGGCACAAAGCGATCCTCAGCAGCCGAAAGAAGCCTTGTTCGGTCTCCTGTTGAAGTGGTGACTCACCTGCAACATAAGTTTTGCAAACCTAGGTGAATTCCACTTTCCACTGGACGAAGGCAAAAAGAAAGAGATAGAATAAGACTCTTTTTCAGGCGTATAGAGAATTACACGATCATCTAGCCTTGGTCCTCTCATCCCGAAAGGCGGAACTGAAGAACGCACTCTTTGGGACTGGGCACGACCATAAGCTGTCTTTGCTTATTTCCTTGCTTGGCTACCCTCGAATGGCTTGGTACGCGCTTGCCGGCCCCTCACCCCTATTAGTTAGTAAAGCTTGGATGCCGATTAGTGGCCTATTTACCGAATCATGAATCTTTTGAGTCCTATTGTTGCAAACGAATAAGACGGTGCTGATTCCGATGTATTCGATTTTTATGACATTGAGTCTACCTTTTATTTTTTCTTGTATATGACCTCTTGTACAGTCTTTTTTCAGGCATTCAAACTAACCGATTTCATCTTGATTGAAATCCTGGCGATTATACCAAACCGTTCTTCCAACGAAGTGGTGTCATTTTTGCCTTCTTCCTCAGTTCCAATCAAGTATCTCGAGAAGCGAGCGAGCGTGTTGAGGTAGGGGAAGCGCGTTATAGTCTTGACCCGAATGCTATCTTTAATTTATGACCTTTCGTCCTTGGCTCTGTCCCGTACGGTATACATACTTTCCTTTATCGAATCCCTGTTAAGGTTTTCTATGTCCTCAGACATTGATTGCTAGACGGAATGTAGGATCAACTCCTTTATTATTATTAGTAAGATAGGGCGAGAGAGGAACGAACTGAACCAAGACTCGAAGACAGAAAACGAGAGTGAAGGTCCTTTTTCTCGTTGACTGGCCCTTGTTGCACTTACTTCATCCTTCTGTTTACTTCACTCTTGCTGAAGTTTGTTTACCGCCCGCTTTTTCCCTATTAGTAAGTTCCCTCTCTTTCTTTCCCTTCTGTCCCCCCGGGTTTCTGATTCAGCGACCGACCACTTTAGTAGCATTCTATTTCTGATTCCTACGGGGAAGCATCCTCCCTTTAAGAGCTAGCACGGGCTAGAGGGTATCCCGCTTTTTGACATACACGAATGGGGCCAATCAGTAAGAGGCCCGCAGGAGACTTACTTTGGAGGGCAGTACGATAACCTCGTAGACAAATCCTACCTCTTATTACACGGCTGATCCTTCTGAGCTAGCAGCTGCAGACTCGGAGACAACTCCAGATCTGGAAAACGAAACCAGGACTTTCAAATGGGGCGCACGGCAAGAAAACACAACTCTTAGAGCGAAAATACATATGATTTTAGTAGTAGAAATCGGACGATTATCGATACTAAAGAAAACGACATATACAGACTAACAACTGGAGCTAATCATGCTATTTACGATGTTCTGGACAAACAAAAGAAATGATGAAATGACGTAAAGTGAGATGCGATGCCAACAATACGACACATCCATCAACAGTTGCGAGTCCACATAACAAAGTCAAAACAAAGGAAGCAAGGCAAGAGGCCAAAAAAGCGGAAAGCAAAGAGGGGGCGGGGATACCTCTTCCTCGGAAAGAGCCGACAGAAACCACAGAGATAGGCAAGAGCGGCTTAGCTTTGTACACTACTTTTATAGAGCAGAAGAGGATTGGTCGAAGATCGGTGACTGCAAGAAAAGGGCCTAGCTAAGGCGCCCCTTATTGAAAACTAGGGCGCAGAAGAGGATCCTACTTCTTTTGGTAGGTACAATAGTATACTATTCTGGTACACAAAAAACCTTATAAAGGTAGTCTGCAAGAATGGTATGATAGAATGCCCGATCGGCCTAATCGGGGACTTTTACTTCCCTTTGGACTTACCACTCTCCGAAACGGAAAGAGAAAGACAACTTATTTAATTATTTAACTAAGAGTCCACGAAGAAGGAAAGCTACTATACCCAGATAGAGAAGAAGGTGCAGACATTACATTATAAGAATCCTAAATCTGCGTCTGCTCCCATGAGAAAACTAAGAGCTAGTCGGAAGGAAAGAAAAGATATCCATTCGAATCCTTGCTTGCTCTATCCCTAGAGATGAAGACGAGAAGAAAGAAAGAAGCAAATGAAGATAGTATCGTCTTCGTCTGCTATAACCTCATATTAAAGTCATAAAGGTAGATTAAAGAAGAAAGCTCCCAGCTAATACATTCTGTTCTGGCCTTAGCTCTTCGTCTAGCAACAATAAAGGCAAGGAGATACAAACTAATAATACAATTCTTATCTAGCCTGCTCTTCTCTTATAGAACCTTAGAACACAGGCTTTACACTAGCAACTCGAAAAACTACCACTCATAAGTCAGATCAGAAAGCCAAGATTGAGATAGCTCGGTAGAAGGAGGAATGGTTTTTCTCAGAGGCAGACTATCAGGAAGGGGGAAGGCCCAGAGATCATAAAGGATGGGATGGGAATGGAGGCATTCCAGCCCAACATACTCCGGTGAATGGGTCGAGAGAGATAGGGAGGGGAGTGGGATAAAGGAAGTATAGTGAACAGTTGAGTGGCTATCCAACCATTCAATCGGCTATGGAGGGAGGTTTCAGCAAGCGGGTAAACCGATGATGACTAGTAAAAACCCACGGAGCGGTAGGTCGATCGTCGCTCATCCCTCGTGTTCTCTCCCGTGAAGTGATTAATCCGGCATTCAATCCCTATGGAAAAGCAAGTCTTCCGATTGGACCCCCTGATTGCCTAAGATCTTCCTATATTCAACAACGACCTTACGGTCCCGATGCCAAACGTCACCAAGGACAAGATAATCCTTGAACCGTTGTCTAGGCTAAACCCGAGTAAATGCCGTGATCGCTCTGGTGTCAGACGCCCGGTGATGATTATCAGGGCCCTGAACTAACCTCTCTAACCACCGAATCGATGTCACACAGATAATCTCCCCTATCTCTAGTTAGTTGTGGCTGACAGCCATAAAGTCTTATCATCAGTTGTCATCCGCGACAAGGTTGTCAACCTACGCCGCGCTCACCATAGCAAATAGCAGGTCTGTCTGTATCCTAGGTAAGCCCCGAATATAAGGACTTACACCTAGCTTTTCACCCGGAAGCTTTGATGAACGACTAGTTCAATAAAAGATTGAAACTAATAGTCCGCTTAGTAGAAAGATGAGACCCATTAGGAGATAACCATGGCATAATCTAACCTGAGCCACACAAAGACTCCCTTAACGGTGCGGGCACTCCCCCCCAAGTCAAGTGCCCCCCAAGGAGCTTGTGCAACACCTTGAACCTCCCTTCAGAGTCAAAGGTTGCCCAGGTGGCTACTAAGCCAGTCAAACTCAAGAAAGAAGATTCAAGGCCAGCAAAGTAGACTGTAAAGAATTTCTTTATATAGGCCTCCTCCAATTCAGATGGAAACCTGCGTCCCCAAAGAAAACGCAGTCCCAGCCATCACCTAGGAAAGATCCCAGCTGTCAAGCAAGTACCACACTCCAACGAGTGGCACTTAGATAGCTGAGAGGATCCTAATGTCAAACTAACCACCGAAACACTTGTCACTGGTACAATCCGATCATGCCATAGTGCTGACGAACAACATGAGACTTCCGGTTTCCACACCCACCAGAACTGGTGGATATGGGCATCGCCACCCTGTCAGAGCTATGACAGGTAGCGTACTAAATGACATTTGAACTACACCTGACCCCTCACAAGGAACAGTTGTGTTATCGTAACTCCAGAAAACAGAATTCTATAGTGGAGCAAGCAGGTAATAACCCCAAAACTCTATCCATAATTCTTGCCTTATTCCACCAAGAAGGCAACTTCCTCATTAAAGGGCGCCCCACAGTATACAAAATACAGAAGTGAGGGTAGCCAAGGTGCACCTCTCCATAGGACCACTCCATGTGGTTACCCTACAAGGAGGAGCATTTGAGAAGAGGGTTCCGACCCAAATACTGGGAAGTAGATGGTGGATCCCTCAACCCTAATCAACTTCTGTTTCTAGCCTACCCTATATAACTAAAAATCTGGTAAGGTAGATAGAAGTAGGACCTTGAACAGGTCAAGGATTCAAGAAAGGGGAATCGGCCAAGCGGTCCCGAAAAGCATTATATGCTAGACGGACGAATCCGTTCACTGCTTATTTCGAAAGTGCAGTGAAACGCCCCTATTTTCATTCTAAAACTCACCACGGGCAGATAGCCGCGATTGCAGGTCTGGTGAAAGACAACTAGTGTATGAACAAGGGGAAGGGTATTTTGGTCATAATCCACCTACCGCCTTGGTCACCGGAAGGGTTTCATTTAAATCCTTCCCGCCCAGCAGTTGTATAATGTTGGTAGCGATGGGACCTAAAATAAGGCCGATCAAATGTCAACAGAAAATAAAACTGCACTTTCCTAAATGGGATAAAGCCATGGGGTGGCGCCGTGGTTTGTCAAACCCGGTCTTCATTCAAATAGAAGCGTCCTATCTGAAGAAAGTGTGGAAGTCAGAGCAATATCACACCAATGACGGTGTGACCTGCCATGATGCCACGTTGCATCACTCGAGCAGGTATGAAAGCTAGAGGAGCAAGTCATCACCCCAGTCGAAGACTAAATTATTATAGGTTAAACGCCATCTGAGAGTGAAGACCCAGTCACCACAAATTAACAACTCCTGTCTAAACATCCCCCCTTTGAGCTTCAAAAGAAAATCAAAGGGACGACGTCTATTAGACGGTGGATGAAGCAAGGAGCAGGCTTGGGGACCAGAAAGATCTACAAATCAAAAGACCAAACACAATAGTCTATAATCGGTCTTTACTGTAGAACAACCAGTCCACCTGGGACTTAAATCTAGTTTTTATCTATTAATCACAGATCTCAGCCATCAGGCAGATCAAAGTATCCGGAAGGAACAAGAGAGGACGGCCAGCCATCCACATTCTGGCCCCCGATCAATCACAGCCGCTTAGCAGCTACGTCACCTTTCGGGAAGCTCACAATCCGGACTTGAACCACCAAAGTATCCCTTCATGACATGAGACGCGGTGAGACGTCCCATAATCACAAAGGGTCAGAACCCTCTATAAAGAGAGCTCTGAGCTCCATGCACCGATCTAGGGACCCCCCATACATCTGATCGAAGGCTGTCTCATCAAATAAAATATCAATAATATGATGAGGCACCACGCATGGTGGTTCACATGGAACAGATCACATTTTATCTTAAAATATTCCACTGTGAAAACACCAAGACCTGAAGCGAGTCACTGCCCCAGGCCCCTCTAATCAAGGCTGACAGACAATCAAACCATCTAGTCTGGCAGAACTGATAGAGAACCTGGTAAGGCCAAAGAGACCATAGAATGACATGACCAGCAGCTCTCCCTAGACACCCTCCTTCGAAGTGTCAGATAGAGAGAGTGAATACATCCCAGATCACCTTCTCCTCGTAATCCTTAACGGCTTTGTGTCCTAGCAGCCGTCCCTGGTTCATTAAGAACTGTTGATTCAGGGACAAGCCGCGCGACAGACGCCTAAGCACTCCTTGAGCTGTTCTAAGTGCTCTACCTCTTTTCCGAAGACGCTATAATCATCCAAGTCAATCCTTACAAGGCCTTAGAGTAAGTAATCTTCTCAAAGATAATGATTACTTAAATGATTCATTATACAATAAAAACGGCATCCGGTTGTAGGCGTAAATCCAAGACGACGTGACAAAGGTGGTAACTTATCCTTTTCGGCGATATGAACGTCGATTCTGGAATAACCTCTCATATACGCTGTCTATTCATGTTATTCTTTCTTCTAAGCTAAGATTACATCTTGGAACGACAACGGGAAGGGATGGGATCTTTCTTTGTCACTTTTTTAAGTTTTCGTCAGTCTACGCAGAGAAAACTCTTCTCGTTTTTATTAAGAGCTATTGGGGACACCAAAGAGCTCGTGCTAACTCTGAATATGATACCGGCGTCAAGCATTCGTTGAACCTCCTTTTCTCCTTCTTTACATACAAGTTCAGCAACAGAATTCGGGTTCATTCGTCTAGTCCTTTGTTTCACAGGCTTGGCCCCTTCCTTTTTGGCGTGAGCCGGAGTTAGACATAACTTCCTTGTTTCTTCGACTAGTTTCTTTTAAAATGTTCCGGGACTCTATTTTTCATTTGATTCTTCTGGGTGCCTCTTTCTCCTTAGTACCACTCGTCTCTCCCCTTCCTTTTAGGCAGTACTACCCTTCCCTTGTGCTCGTAATCAGCTTCATATAACAATTGAATTGAATTAAGGCTTTCGCAGCCATACTTTTCAACAAACTAGGCGCTTTGTTTTCGTCGCCCATTCTGCGTAGGCGGTGCTACTCCTCTGGCCCTTTCTTCGATCCACCCACCGCTTCTTCTTTAGTCTTTGGTTGATGAAGACCCTTTGTTAGGCTCCTTCGTGTTCTTCTCTAAGGGGGGAATAACAAGTTCATTACGGTCCCCCTAGTTGGATCGCGTCAAAGTATATTGTGAGTATGAGTATATATATACTTATCTACCCCTCGATAAATCGGATACTTTTACTTTAAAAGTCTTGAAGAAGACCATCTTTGGCCCTATTCCCCCACTGTGTTAGCAGTAGTCCTGATTGGGAGCTACAGATATTGAATGAACTGAAAGGCACAAAGGAAGGAGCGTATATCGTATTTTTCAACCTGTTTGAGCTTCACCTATGATCATTTCTATTTTATTCATTAGATAATTCACTTCTACTCTACCTATGAAAGGCTTATGAGCCCTTGTTAGCAGCGAATCTCTCTCCCTTAGCTGCGCACTCTTACAACCAAGCACCGGACCAAATAACCCTCGGCAGGCACCCTCACAAAGGACTGCCTTCCTACTTCTATACAAGAGTTGGCCGATAAATAGAGTATTTCATCATGAATTTACTCATGTAAACCATCCATGTCTTTCTTGTTCCACTAGCTAGGAGCAAATTCTCACCAGTTCTCCAGCTTGTGGCCGAGCTCGAATAAGCTCTTGACCTGGAAAACAATGCCCATGCAACTACCTCTGCTGAGATCGCGGCAGCAAAACAAACTAAGGTTGCACCCTTCTTTTTACTGTTGTCAACTAATCTCTTCAAGGCGGTTAATTACCTATATGCGTTGGAGAGTTTGCTTTTACATCTCCAATCCCGACATTGAAGCTATGTCTCTTCCAACCGCTCAACCGTTAGAACTAGCTCTACGGCTAGTTGGATTTACTAACGAAAGCATTATGAGTGTCGCCTCACAAACTCCCTTTCCGGGTCAATACCAAGAGAATAAGAAGAGTAGTATTACCAAACCTAGCCTAGCCTTCGTCAATCACACTAAAGCGGAGCACCCAACTATGAGACTACTAAAATACCATCCCACCCGATAAAGGTAACCAATGAACGAGAAGAAAAGTATAAATGTAGTAGAGGAAAAAAGTCTCTCTTTTCTTTCAAGAATCCTATTTAAGAACCAACCATGGTTGCTAGTAGAAGAGCTTACGATGAGCCCTCAAAGTCCTACCTTATTCTTCTCGTTCTTCTTTACCCTTCCCAAAGTTGGACTTCTTTCTCACCCTAAACCTTCCTAAAGGCAGGAGATTCCATCTATCCTACATGCGCCTAGCTACAGGAACAGAGCTAGCTCGATAGAATTGGTTATCATCCTCTCCTAGCTTCCTCTATCCCTATAGATCAGACGATAAGACGAGTTGTTGCGTCTTCATCTTTGCGTCTGCATCTATATAAGACCATATATAGAAAGGGGGAGCTACGAAAAGAAAAAGAATTTCCTTTTTCTTAATTCTTTTTTGCACCGTGTTACTTACGGGAGTATTCAATTTGACCTCTTTCTTCAAAGGAGATACCTCTTTACGGTACTGATTCCTTACTAAACAAAGAGCTAAACCAAAGAGGTAGCTAACAACCAAGAAAAAGAGGTCTAGCCATCCATCCATTCCTGACTGACGGGAAGGGAATGAAGTAAGGTATTACCCATTTAGCAATCGAGAAGTAACCAAGCAAAGAGTTCAACCAACCAAGCTAAGGGGGTAGTGGAACTAACCGCTTTCTTCTGTTAAAGAAAGCAAATCTCTTTCTACAGGACGGAACCTTATCTTCTGCCATAGCTTGCCCAGTAGCTATAGTAGGAAATCAACGCGTTGAAAGATCTTTGATCTCCTCTAGGAACAAGTCCAAGAAAGCACTTTTCCCTACCAAATTCTCTATCTATCCCTGCCTGCTTCTTCCATTCGCTGAGCTCTGAGCTCCTCTGGCAAATCATGATGTGCGCATGTTGGCTACTCTGCTTTAGTAGTGCGTTAACTAGTAGTCCACTACTGATTAAGGATTTGGTACTGACACCTGTCTTACTAACTATAAGTCTTTGGAAAATCTATATTATTGGATAGGGTATACTCCTTTTGTTTACAACTTTATCAAAGACTCAGTGACTTGGGAAGTCCCGAGACCGGGGTCAAGCTACAACCTGTGGATCGATTGATCGATCAACGGAAAGTGATGGAATAGAATAGGCCACAAAGAATGGAACTGGATTGATCGAAAGGAAAGGCAACCAAAGGGATCAATTATCACTCGATAGAATACAGGATGTTCATTGTGGACTCCGACTGACCCCGGAAGCCCACTTATGGATTACCACCTGCTGTCCATCCACAAGAAGAAAGATCGGGCTCAAGGCCCATCTCTTTAATATAGGTAAACCCAGGCCAAGAGAGAAAGGATTCGCCATCCGCTCTTAGGTCTTCGTTGATCACTTCTGCTTAATTATTAATTAAAGGACTTCTCTTTCTCGCTTTCTAGGTTTCGGAATCTAATAGGAAGTTCTTGTGAACGACTCCGATGCTATTGCTATTTAAGAAGAAGAAGACGTTGGAGGAATAAGCGATGCTGCTAAGATCCCCAGTCGATTTAGCTCTTTTCGGAAGGTAAGATAGTTCCGTCACTTCTGGGATTAAGGAAAGTAACCCGAAGGTAGTAGGTTACAGAATCCGATTTGTGGCATCTTTCCTTGGTAGATTTGTTAGAGAAGGACTTCTTTCATAAAATTTGAATAAAAGGGCAACTCCATTCAATAGGGAGGGAGGCATGGAATTGGATGCTTCCCCCCTTTCAGTGCAGGAAGGACTGCTTGGTGAAATGACGTACTTAGGATTCCCTCCCCTACTGAAAAGGGGCAAGCAAGGGAGTGACGAGAGGGTATCAAAACCACTCTTTAGAAAGATAGCCTACATTGAACCAAAGGAGTGATCCCCACTCCGAATGAGCGTATACGCAAATGCTCTTTCCGTTGCAGGCATAAGCGCTGCAAACATGGCTACTTCAGCTCTTTTCAGAAGGGATTCTTTAACAACAATTATCCGATCAATAGCCACACCCACGCCACGTACAGAGAAGGAAGAAGGAGTTGTGCCATCTCTATCAGCTAGTGTTTTTGCCTGTTATAGGGCTTACCGCTGTTCGAAATCGATCTAGACTAGATGCCAATAAGAGAACAGGACAAAGAACTTCACTTCGACGCTGGGTAAGGCAAGTGCCATGAGAATTAAATAAGTGCCACGAACAACTGACACTAGGGGCATAAAAGGAGCAGCTGCTAGCCATAAGACTGGAATCCCAACTGTGAGGGAGGTTTGGATAGATATTAAACTAGGGCTTGAACAGAGCCTTATATAGAAAGGCAAGGGACTGACATTTCTTATCTAGATGCCTAAAACAGAAGCAGATAAGATAGCGGATTAGGCCGAAAAGGAGATAGACCATCGCCAATTTGGCTAGCGAGATGATGGAGGATGGGTAACTAGTTTAGGTGGCTGGAGGATGGTAACTCCCTCAACAAATTCAATTAGAGGATGCTCTCCCTCAACTAATCTGATAGGATGTGATCGCTCATATACGTAATATAGTTTCGTTCTTGAACTCCATCCCTGCCTAGCTGGACCATCCATTCACCCATCAGGTGTTTAGTTCACCCCGGAAAACAAACTACATAACAAATTTGGTTGGATCCGATAACTACACCGGTTAGCAGAGAGAAAGAAGGCCCCCATACCCCTCACTTACCTATACGGAACATACGTTCCTACCTCGAATTGATGGAAGGAAGAAAGACAAAGCAACTATATGATGATTCACAGTTTTAGCTTCATACGCAATGAGAGTATTCAGGGAGGGGCTTGGAGGGTAGTGTGTCATTCACGCAGGTCAGGTAGTGCCATTCAGGAATGGAGGTGATGTAGTGTTTCCCTAACTTCTTCCACTTCTCCTAGGGCCAGGATTCTATTTCTTCTCTTCCTTCCTGTATTGCTTGTCTTGATTCTCCTAGTTACTTCTCCACTTAACTCCGCCATCAAACTAGGGATATTTGAACTAAGCCGAATCTGTGGACTGAGTCGCTAACTGCACTCTGTCTTGTCTTGAAAGAGGAACTCCCAATTACAAATCCACATATATACCTATTCCACTTTCCTGCAATAAAGACTCTATGAATCTGATAGCATATGGGGCTTTGCTTTGACCATAGTAGCTACTCTCTCATAACTCCCTCTAACGCAGGGAAGTAATCCAATCCCGAAAACGAAACTATAGTTGCTAACTTCACAAGACACTTGTTAGACGGTTTACAAAGCACCGTGCTTTCTCGAAAGATTAATTCATGCAGGCAAGTTCCTGAACCGAGCTCACTGCCTTCTTCGCTTAGGAGTGCCCTATTGCTCTTTAGTATCGAATCTGTTCCTTCCCTACCTCCCTTTGCTTGGCTATTCGTGTTTAGCGCGCGCTCTTGCTTACCTTGCCCGAGCTTAAGCGAAGCGATCTGTCTTTCCGCTTTAAGAGAAATTTTCCCGCTGAATTAAAGTAACGTAAGGAGGGGCCACTATCAATTGAATAAGCGTATCAAAGAGAATGAGGTAATGCTATAGAAGCAGTTTACCTCTTAACGAGGGATGGTTACACTGTCCTTCCCGACTCTTTGAGTCGATGACTAGTAACGGAACTCCTAACTTTGGACAGAGAGTGATTGCCGACTTTAGGTGTTGATACCGACTCTGTTGACTTCACTCTTGACAGCTTGTTCTCTTTTTAGAGTCACTCACACTCACAACTCTTATTGAACACTCCTAGCTATAAGGCGAGAGAGTGACTAGGCCGAAAAGGTGGAGCAAGGGAGTACCTATGAACTAAGAACTGGTAACTAACCTCTTGACTAACGGCTTGCCTTCGTTAGAAGGAAAGAAAGCTTATCCGCGCAATCAACGTGTATCGTTTACTTTGCTTTAATGAATGCTTAAATCCCTACTTCCACAGCTTTAATGGGTGATTCTCCGTTCCTCATTAGAGTAATGAAATTGCCCAGAATCATTGCATTCATTATAATAAGTTGAGCTCTTCACAATGCTTAGTCTATGATTCAATTACCAGTCCTGAACTCAATTACCAATCGTTCAGTCGTTTACCTCAGACTAGCTACTAGTTAGAAGTCCACTCAACTACCTTTGATAGAGCTTTCCTCACTCGTTACTCACTCCTCACATAAGGGGAACTCCTAACATTCCCTCTTAAACAAGAGGGAAGGTAGATTGTGACTAAGCCGAAGCTTCGATACCGTAGACTGACAACGTAACTTGAATACCTTTCATTGCCTATTTTTCTTGTCAACTACAGACTTTCAATCTGTCTTAATGAATGCAGTGATGCTCTTAGCGCCCTTGCGCGCAACGGCTTAACTTAAGCTAGCTAGCTTCGAAAGCGTAACCATGTGTTTTTTCTCTTTCTATTCACTCTATTATCAATCCTGAACTCACTTTATTGCATTGATTTGCTGTTTGAAATCGATATTCTTTCGGTGTTTAGTTTAGTCAATGGTACCGTACCAACAAGATCGACTTCCTCCCTTTGTTCGTTAAGTTGGGATTCAATAATCACATAAATGAATCGAAGCTGTGCTCTATGCCTCTTTAACTTATTTTTTCAACCTTCACACGCCCTTGCCTGCTTTGATTCTTGTGCTTGCTTGTGCCCCCTTTTTTGGCGCTTGCCTGGATCGCTATCTTACTAGCAGTAGTGCTGTTTTCTATTGGAGCTTCCCCTATTCCTTTTATCGAGCATAATGATTCGAATCGGGCTTTGTTGTATAATTCTTTGCCGAAAGAGGTCTCCGCCGACCCAACGACTTTCCGATGTGATTGACAAGCAGCGGGGCATGGAACGGAGTTTAATTCATCGCGACAGGAGTTCACCAAGTCTAAGAATGGGCCGGTCATCCAACGAGAACGGGTAGGTCAGTCAGCTAAGGCCCACTTTCACCTTAAAGATCAAGGTCTGTGAATGAAATGTCCTCTACTCGGTAGTAGTCTGACTTCGGGAAGAGAACGGTCGGAAAGCAGTCAGGAATAGAGTCAGGCCTTCACCTAACCAAATTCCGGACTAAAGGAAGGAAAGCACCAAGCAAGGAAAGCACTCAGCTAAAAGCATAACAGCAATCCCAGCCCGCAACAGCAAGAAAAGCAGTCCCTACTGCCGCGTCAAGCTAGGCCTGAAACCTCCAAAAGAGAAAAGGAAAGCGCTGTTAACAGCAGGAAGAGCAGTCCGTACCGCAAGCCGTACCATAATATTCGTGCAGAGGCATTCGAGTTCATTGAGAATTAAATTTCATCTCTTGATGGAATGCGGGATGCCTTTCAGCGTAAGATTTTGGAGGGAACATAAAATTCTTTTCTTAATGACATCCAACAAAATGGGCTTCTCCTTCTAGTGCTTCTATTTCCCCTAGGTATCACTCTTTTTTTTTTCTTTTCGTCTTATCTATATGGATAGAGCAAGCTCAGGAGAAGGGCGGCAAGGAATAGATTAGCTGTCTCCTCTTGGATGTCTTTCCTCTTTCCTTTGGGAGTGGTGGCCTCTATCGAAGAGCGTAAGATAGATAGGGATAAGGAAGGACAAGGTATGGAAGCAAGGATAAAAAGATGTCTTACCTGTAGTATGGTAGCTATCCTTTCCTATCCTAGTAGTTCCTATCCCAGTAAGCGGCTAGGTTGTTATAGAGCTGCCGATCCTCTAGCAGCAGACGCAGACGCTCAATTTCTGCATTTTCATCTTCTGGCTTCTCCTATAGGGGCAAGCAAGGATAGACTATAACTGTAAGCGGAGGCCCTTCCCTCTGCTCTTGCAGCTTGCTTTCCCTCTGGACCTTCCTACCTAGCCAATTGAGATTCTTTCCTTCTTTTAGGTTTCAGAATTCCTGTACTGGGATAAGGCCTGGAAGTTTCTTTTTCTCTCTAGTTCCTCCTGTCTTTATAGGGCTTCTTCAAGGTTGGTCGTAGATCAGCACAAGATCTCCACCAGTTCGGCCTCGGCACAACCTGCCAAAGATTCGTTACCTGCCTCTGGTCCCCCACCGGGATCAGTAACCAGGTTTACGTAGTCTTCCCTTATCGAATGAAAAACCCTACTACATAGGATGAAGTGATGATTGAACTCGCTATGTCTGTTCGACCCCCCCTCTTAAGCCTCTTCTTCGTAATCAAGCCGAAGCAAGGGATTAGCTAGAAAGATTGTCTTTAGTGCCAGTAGTCTAAAAGCGGAAAGCAAGGCAAGGCATTAAGGCATAAAAGCCGGCAGCTGTGCCCTAACTCACTCCTTTTAGTCATTTTTTTTTTCAAAGAAAGCCTGGTGTTCTTTCGCCTTGCATAACGTAAGGAAGACAGACTGTCACACGGCCTAAGAGAGAGAAAGAAAAGTCAGTGACGGCAGAGCTTGAAGTCACTAGAGGCATTCTACTTCTCGGTTCTTTTACCAGCCAGCCTACGGCACCTGAGCATCTGCACGACGTTCTCATATGATCCTGTAACTGGGCTGGGCCTAGGCAGTTCGGAAGAAGGGTATCGTCAAGACTTCTCGAGAATAGACGAAGGGGAAAGGAAGTTAATGAATGGCAGAAGGCCGGATTGGAAAGTGCGGTTCGCTTTCTATGGAGATAAGAACAAGGAAGCACTGGCCATGGCAAGCATTGGTTGGAAGAAAAGGGCGGAGCTTTAAGTATGCAGGAGGGGCTCGAGCCTTGATGGATTTCTGCGTGACATAAGTGATGTCGAACTCTGATAACAACAGCTGCCATCGAGCAGTCCTTCCTGATAATGCTGGCTTCTCGAACAGATACTTCAATGGGTCCATCCTGGACAAAAGCCAGACTTGGTAGGCTAGCATGTAGTGTCTAAGTCTCTGCGTGGCCCAGACAAGCGCAAGGCATGCCTTTTCAAGCGAAGAGTATCTAGACTCATAGCCCCCTATGTTATAAGTGGTAAGGGGAGAGTCTTACTCAGAAAAAAAAGCCCTTTCCCCTTTCTCTAAAAAGTAAGCCCGTTCCACCCCTTCGACGAATTCTTTTGCAGCAGCTTGAACTGAACCCGGGCTATCAACGTGAACGAGAGAAAAACAAACCCCATTACTCGATCAGGGGATCTAAGCCACAGCTCTATTCCCGACTCAAAATCCATAAAGGACTTTAAGGGAGAACTGCTCTCTCTATCTCAGCTGCTTTCCCTACTACCGGCACAAGAGGGACTTTTTCTCTAAAGCCTACTTCCTCTCTCTGATCTCCAAACCCCTTTTTCTCTCTCTAAAGATTTTTGCTGAGGAGGAGTTCCCGAGAATCCCCTCATCAGGGTTCTCGGAGGCTTCTACCCCGGTTATCTCTCCTGAAATCACTCCACTTCCATCTCCGAGAAGTGTATCCGACGAATTTCTTCCTAAAACGGTGTCAGTTATGGTCGCAGCAGCGGATGCTGCCTCCACATCACACTTTGTTCCTCCACCTGCTAACAACACTATAGAAGAAGAGCTGGCACAACTGCAGAGGCGATTGGAAGAAAAAGAAGCTGAAGTTGCCAATTTGACGGCACGTATGGTTGGTGTGAACAATCAAGCCCAACAAGTGGCGGGCCAAGCTCAACAAGTGGTTGGTCAGACCCAACAACCAACGGGGGCACCTCTTCCGTCGTTTTTGGGTAGTATACCCCAAATGCCACCACCACCTATGATGCCAATTCCCTAAACTTCACCAGACCCGCTCACGATCTACTAAAGGGGTAAATCCGGCTTCTAAAAATTACCCGGGTTATTAAATGCCGAATAGTATTACGGAGCTGCGAGATTTCATTCTCAAGAACATTCAAGATTTCCATCACCACGCGTCTCGTCCATCTTATCGGTATCGTAAACCCTATCCGGCTTGGATCGATAGTGTACCATTTCCGCTGGGGTATGTAATGCCTTAATTCTGTATGTTCAACGCTTTGGGCAACCCAGAGCAAGACTTGGCACACTTTCTTTCCCGTTGCGGGGAGACCTCTAAGAATGGAGCATTATGTCTTCGACAATTTGTGCAATCACTCGAAGGAGATGCCTTTGTATGATATAGCAAGCTGCCTCCTGGGTTAATCCCTGATTGGGATAGAGAGTCTTGTGGCTCGGTTTCACAAACACTTCTACAGTACCCACAGGAGTGTAGGCGTGACAGAATTGACGGAAGCCAAGCAGCGTCAACACGAGTCTGTTGATGACTTTATCGCTATATGGAAAAATCTGGAACTCTCCTGTGAGCAAGAGTTCTTCGAAGCGCAACAACTTAAGATGTGCATCAATTGCTTCAGATATGAGTTGTCTCACATCTTGGCTTCTCAAACAATCAATACTTTTGAAGAACTATGTTCAAAAGCACATGATCTGGAAGTCCAGATTTTGAGAAAGAAAGGGAAGAAGGAAGAGGGTAAGGCTTGAACGTCTGCTACGATTGCAATGGTGGAGACAAACAAAGCCAATAAAGCACCTGTATTGCTGAAAGCGCAGGCAAAAGGAAAAGAGAAGGAGAAAGAAAAAGGTAAAGGGAATTAAGACCCTAAAAGAACAAAAAGAAAAAGAATAAGCATCGTCAGAACGATCCGAAGAAAGTAGGCAGGGGGCAAAGACCAAAGAAAGAGCAAAGGAATTCAGACTCACCTAGTGAGTATATGGATTTCGTGTCTAAGTTTCCAATAACTCTCAAGGAGTTTATGCCACCTGAGTTAATGGACATCCCAGGCATTGAAAGCCTGTCATGTCAGGTAATTCAAGTGCTTGATGACTCGGCATATCCAAGTCACATAGCACCTACTCTCCCTATAGATGAGTAATGGGAAGCTCTCAAGATGAACAATGAAGCTTTGTATTCTGATCGAACAAAAAAAGAGTCTACGAACCGGGGGAAGAATTTCATGTCCAAGTTACTGATGATTTCGTAGAACTTGTGACAAAGGAAGAAATGGGGGAATTGCCTGAAGAAGTTGACAATAAAGAGGTGATGCCTTTATAGAGGAGGGTAGCTAAGGGTGTGGATGAAAAATGAGAGATAGACAGGCCACTTCACCTCAGGATACATCCAACGATGCACAAGAATAAGATTCCGACCAACTCTGGAACTCCAGAGAACCAAACAAAGCCTGCTTTTCCTCTCTTTAAGTACGGTTACCTATTTGCACATCCTGATTGGGTTAACAACATCTCTTATCCACCAGGATATGTAATTCCCTATTTTCAAGTGTACGACAGAGAAGGAAAGCCATACGAACATTTGGTACTCTTCCTTCATCGATGTGGAGATAGAGCCAGAAGTGAGGCTTCAACAAAGCAGCAAGTGGTCATGGTTAATGAGCCATAAGCCAAGGTGACGATAAACGGTAGTTGCAGGTGGTGACTCTGAAGTGCGAGATGCTGAGCTTCGACCATTCCCGTCTGGTCTAATCGCATTTGAGGACTTCTAGTTCCTATCCGCGTTCAGCCTTACGGCGTGAAACGAATCTCCAGCATTGGTCACCATAAGGCGCATCGCGAAAAAGTGCAGGAAGGCCAGTCCGGGTTCCGCCGATGTGGCCCAGATGATTCAATAGCCAGTGTACAAAGTTGTAAATCCTTTGGACGATATTCGGATGGGGGTCACCTTGATTCACGGTTTTTGCTCAACTCAACAATGACTCCTCCCTTGCTTCTTAGGTCGTTCGATTTCTAGGCGAGGGTGGACCGGTACAACCGGGGTCACACGGGTGCAGAGGAAAAGGGCCGCTCGAAGTAAAAAGCGCACGAGGGTGTCGCGCTTTCCGATAGACTGGCACTCTGATAGGTCAACCGCTATCGGATTCCCAGTTAAAAAAAACCCAGTTCCAATCATTCAAAAGACGCATAAGGGGGTGGATGCTGTATATGTATGCCCTTCTTTGAAGCGGTCAAGTCTTTCTTTATTGCTCGATTCGGCTTGATTCGTGGAGAGGTGTCGCTGGCTCAAAGGGTGGAAATGAGCGAAAAAAGTATAAGAGACAAGCGCAGAGCTTTTTCCTTATTCAAAAGCTCACTAGTAGTTGCTTAAGGGAACAGGGAGGCCTTTAAGGTTGTAGGGGAGCCAAACCTCCTCAATAATAAAGTGCGAGTAGCTTCTCTTTTTCTTATTGAGTCGGATGAATCGAGGTTTTTCAAAGCCTTCTGATATAGTAGGTTCAGCCCCAGTTTCCTTAGGTTATTTAGGTATGGAAAGGCAGAGGAGGCACTTGTGGAAAGGCCAGTTGAGTTTGATAGGTCTAGTTGAGTTGTTTGTTTATTAACCACTCTGCTAGTCGGCCTTGGTCAGGCTTCCCCGCTTGTGACTGACTTTCATGAATTCCATCTCCCCAGGATTCGCGATGCCCTGGACGTGTTTATACTTCGATCGCTTCTTTGACTTCAGCGAAATCGCTGACCTTCGATCGCTAGTTTGACGTGCCGTATTTAAACCCTTTTTCGCTTTAGCGTATAAATACGTAAAGGAAGCGATAAAATCAAGCATATAATATAAAGGCTGGCAGGTTTTTAGTGTTGATACGCTAAAGGCAACGAACGCTAAAGAGGACTTTCAAAGCGTCGCCCCTATACGCCTCAAGCTGCTGCTTCTTGCTCTTCTACGAGATAGAGCTGTCTCCAATGACAATACAATTTATTTCCAGTGATGGATTTCCTGTCTAGCGCATCTCCTGCCCAATCTGCATCGGAGTCTCCTGTCATCTGAAGGGAACTGGAAGATGGGAAAAGAAGACCTTTTCCAGGTGAACCCTTAAGATATCTGAGGATTCTGTATGCAGCATCTAGATGTATCGTTCTTGGCTTCTGCATGAATTAACTCACGACTCCAACAACATAGGCAATGTCGGGTCGTGTGATGGTTATATACACTAGACTCCCAACCATGCTTCTGAACTGAGACACATCTTCAATAAACTCGCCGTCCTCTGAAGTGAGTCTATGCCTCTGTTCTATAGGAGATTCACAAGGCCTACAATGTTGAGATTTGATGTGTAGGGATATGTTTTTTTCTGTATCTTGTTCCATTGTATACTTGTCGTACAGTCAATAGAGTACGCTTGTTGTTTGACTTTATATCCCTATTGTGGGTAAGTAATGAATCCTCTCCCACTGAACTCTGTTTTTTCTTCACATGGTATCAGAGCGATGAAAGAACCCGGCCAGAATTGTTTGCCGGATTCTTTCATCGCCGGAAAGCTTGTGGTCTTTCTCCCTAACCCTAATCGGGTCTTTCTCTCTCTCTGTCTCGCGTGCAGCCTGTCGTCAGTCCGTCTCTCGCTTTCGCGCGTTCGCAGTCCGATGGTAGCCCATCAGCATTCCTCGCAGATTGGTCTACTGTTGAGTGAGAACCAGGGCGTTGAATCTGTTTTGCACTTTGATGTGACAACATTCAAGTACAAGTTGGATTGGATTTGACAACTACACTAAACCTATTGCTCGCCCCTTAGTGACTCCTTTCTACAATTGAATCGCATTGCTTCCTTAGAACAATCTCCCTCCGTAAACTGCATTCCTTATTAAACTTCCGTAGACTGCAGTCGGCCTTAGTGACTCCTTTCGTAAACTTAACTCGCTTGGTGCCCTTCGCCGGTTTATTCCTTCCTCGAGCAGAGCAGCAATGTGGCAGGACCGCCCCTTTATCGATGGCC